TTGTAAAATAAAAGACATATGTATCTAGGGAGTAGTCATTTTAAAATGAATTCTCCCTAGATACATATCTAATTAATTAAAATGGTTTCGACTGTAAAACATAAATTACGTTGCAGGTTTAAAATCCGTTTCAATTTCAAATTTACTTTTTAGTAATTTTTTTTTTGAAATGCTTTTTCTATTTTTTTTCTAGAATGTCTAATATCTTTTTTACATCTTCTATGTGAAAATGTTCAATTTTGATAAGGTCTTCTTGACTGTTATTCAAAAGGTCCAATAATGTATGTATATTGGACTTTTTGAGACAATTATAGATTCTGGGAGGCAATTCTAATTGGTCAATAAAAATATATTGAAATGCTAGTTCTTTTTTTTTTTTTCTTAGGTTAACTAATCTATTATGAAAAGGAAAAAGGGGTAAAGTAACTTGATGTTGATTGTTCTCTAAATAGAACGTTTCTTCTTCTACATGTAGAAAAGGAATAAATAAATTAATCAAATTCCGGGAGGCTTCATGAAGTGCTTCTTTAGGAGTTAAACTTCCGTTTGTCCATATTTCTAGAAAAAGAATCTCTTGTTTTTCATTCCCACTACCATAAGAATGAATACTATGATTCGCGTTTTGAACAGGCATGAATACTGCATCTATAGGATAACTTCTGTCTTCAAAGTTATTTGACATTTTTAGGCTATATCCGCGATTCCTCTCAATTTTTAATCCAATACACAAATCTATTGGTTCCTTTAAGGTTGCTATATGCTGTGTATTATCAACGATTTCTACAGAGGGCGGTAAAATTATGTCTCGAGCAGTTATATATCCAGGACCTTTGACACAAATAAGCGCGTTGCGCGTTCCGTATAGATTACTTCTTAATACAATCTCGTTCAAATTCATTAAAATTTCATGTACTGATTCTTGAATACCTACTATGTTAGAATAGTCATGTGGTATGTTCTCAGATTTTGCACGTGTAATACAGGTTCCTTCTATTTCGCCAAGTAAAGCTCTTCGCATCGCAATACCTATTGTGTCGGCTTGACCTTTCATAAGCGGAGATAAAATAAAGCGTCCATAATAAAGACGCTTACTGTCTCTTCTTGATTCAACACATTTCCACTGTAGTGTCCGAGTAGATACTTTGACTTTCTCTCGAACCATAGTAATTTTATTTGATCAGATCATTGAATCGTTTATTTCTCTTGAAACCCTTTCAGCCTTTATTTAGTTCTATACACGTCTTTTTTTAGGGGGTCTACAACCATTATGTGGCATAGGGGTTACATCTCGTACGAAACTTAAAAGTATACCGCTTCTACGAATAGCTCGTAATGCTGCATCTCTTCCCAGTCCAGGGCCTTTTATCCTTACCTCAGCTCGTTGCATACCTTGATCCACTACTGCTCGAATAGCATTTCCTGCTGCGGTTTGAGCAGCAAAAGGTGTTCCTCTTCTTGTACCCCTGAATCCACAAGTACCCGCGGAGGACCAAGAAATAACCCGACCCCGCACATCCGTAATGGTCACAATGGTATTGTTGAAACTTGCTTGAACATGAATAACTCCCTTTGGTATTCTACGTACATTTTTACGTGAACCACTACGTGTATTTTTACGTGAACCAATTCTTAATATAGGTTTTGCCATATTTTTTTCATTTCACAAGAAATATATGGATATATCCATTTCATATCAAAACAGACTTTTTTCCAGCTCCTTGGAAGTGCCTTTTCCTTTACTTTATTTCCTTTAGTAAGATTATCCTTGTCTTTGTTTATGTCTCGGGTTGGAACAAATTACTATAATTCGTCCCCTCCTACGAATTAGTCGACACTTTTCACAAATTTTACGAACGGAAGCCCTTATTTTCATATTTGTTATTCCTTAATTCTGTGAATATACTTATTGTTGTTGTTGGACGAAAAAAGGTTTCTTGATATTTTTGAATCTTGAATTGTATCTTCGTGAAAGGAATGTTGAAATTTAAAAACCACTTACTCTTTTGAATCCTTGTTATGGAGTCTAGAAAGTGGCTGTCCCCTGATTAACTTATACTTAAGAACTTGCTAAAATTTTTATTTTTTTATCCTATACGTATACCTATACAAAAAAATGTTGAATCCTTTCAGAAGCACGACCTAAAATTAAACAAATTTTTAGTATCTAAACAAAATCGAACCATGCCGTTCGGAAGTGATTCAGAAAGAAAACTTCCATTAATTCATTTTTTTTATTTAATTTCATCCGAGGTAAAACATCCTAAACTTTTTTTAGTGGGGGTGGTATTACACAACCCCTTTTTTCACAAATGGTAAGTTCCGGATATCGAATTTTTATATTAGAAGGATTACCATATATAACACAAAATTTCTCCGCCGATTCTTTTTAGTCTAGCTTCTCGGTCTGTCATTATACCTTGAGAAGTCGAAAGGATTACAATTCCTATTCCGCCTAAAATTCGTGGAATTCGTTGAGAGTTAGAATAGATTCGTAGACCCGGTCGGCTTATTCTCTTTAAATTTAAAATAGTTTTATAGGATTCTTTCTTATTTCGTCTATGTTTTAGGGTTAAAATCAAAAAATATTGATTGTTTTCGCGATGTTTCCTTACGTTTTCGATAAAACCCTCTCGTAAAAGTATTTTAACGATGCTTTCGGTGATGTTAGTCGACCCTATCCGAACTGTTCCTTTTCTATTCATGTCAGCATTTCGTATAGAGGTTATTATATCAGCAATAGTGTCTTTCCCCATGATAAGTTAAAATTCCTTATTGTTCTATAATTTTGATATAATCAACATGTTTTTTTTCTTTTATTTATATATAGATATAGACTAATTATATATTAATATATGAATTAAATTATTAATATTTTATTATTAAGGGTATATGCTTGATAAACAATCGATTAATTAATTTTATTTCAATACCATTTTTTTAATCCTATACTAACTATCGATATTTAGGTCTTATAAGACCTCAGGAGCTAATGAAACTATTTTAGTAAAGTTTAATTGTCTCAATTCCCGTGGGATCGCCCCAAAAACTCTAGTTCCTTTTGGATTCCCTTCTTGATCAATGACAACTGCGGCATTGTCATCATATCGTATTATCGTCCCGTTGTTACGTTTGAGTTCTTTACAAGTACGTACAATTACAGCTCTGATCACTTCTGATCTTTCTAGAGGAGTATTTGGTATTGCTTCCTTGATTACAGCAACAATAACGTCACCAATATGAGCATATCGGCGATTACTAGCTCCTATTATTCGAATACACATCAATTCTCGAGCCCCGCTGTTGTCTGCTACATTCAAATAGGTTTGTGGTTGAATCATATCATTTTTTTGTATCTCTTCTTTTAATGCAAAGGACGAAGTAAAAAAATATTGTTTGTCAAAAAAATAAAACCGAAAATCTTTTTATCCTTAAATGTTATTTAGCTTTTTCATTCTATATTCCTATTCAGAAATAATGAATTGGGTTTTTATAGGCATTTTTGATGCCGCTATTGAAATAGCCTTTCTGGCTATATTTTCGGGTACACCACCCATTTCATAAAGTATTTTACCTGGTTTAACCACAGCTACCCAATACTCTGGGGATCCTTTCCCAGAACCCATACGCGTTTCCGCGGGTCTTACTGTAACTGGTTTGTCTGGAAATATACGTACCCAAATTTTTCCCCCACGTCGTACATTTCGTGACATTGCGCGTCGCCCTGCTTCTATTTGTCTAGATGTGATCCAAGCGGGTTCAAGTGTTTGAAGAGCATATCTGCCAAAACAAATACGATTCCCACGAGAAGATATTCCTTTTAGTCTTCCTCGATGTTGTTTACGAAATCTGGTTCTTTTGGGGTTATAGTTGATGGGTTTTTTCTAAATTATAAATTCCATCTCTACTGCAGAACTGAACGTGAGAGTTTCGTCTCATCCAGCTCCTCGCAAATAAAAGTACTAAAAAAGTTTGTATTAAGATATAGATGTAGTTAATGATTAATCCTATTAATCGTGGTCTTTTTTGAAATTTCATCCGATCTCTTATAAATTTGTGTATGTCTTTTTCAAAATGGAATCCAAGATTAATTCTATTTCTATTTATTTAAAAATAACGTAATATCATCATCTCGAATCCGTTTTTGTTGGAGTTAGAATATTTTAACAAACCCTTATTTGATTTTATCTTTTTCATTTTTTTTTTTTTCGTATTTTATTACTTTTTTTATTTGAAAAAAAAATGTTCGCCGGCGAATATTTACTCTTTCAATATCTATTTAAGTTTGATGTTTATCCCACGAGGTCTCAGAATCAAAATCAGAATAGATAATAAAGTTTATGGTTTATTCCGCCATCCTGTCCAATGAATTACTAAGATTTGTTTTTCAATCGAATCCTCTATATTCATGGGTTCCGTCGTTCCCATCGCTTCTTGATTAATCAGTAGGCCCGAATTCTACAATGGAGCTCTTACATGAAATTTTTAATTTCATTTTTTAATTTGTTTTTGAGTCAATTTTCTCAGTTTTTATTGGCTCAAGGCTCTTAATTTTTTTTTAGAACAGATTTCTTTAATTATTATGAATGCATCTGTATTCATGCTTTATTACATTGCTTTTCTTACAGTGACCTCATAGACTTTCCAAATTGGAATCATATATCATTAATATTCAACTTTTTCTCTCTTTCTTTCATCCTTCCATTTATCCGCATACTTTTCAATTACCTTTCATAACTTATAATAATATTTAGCTATTCTTCTTTTTTTTTTTATTTATTTATTCAGTTGCTACAATGATATGATCAGTCTATCATATCTTGACTAATTTTTTTGGATCCAGATAATGCGAAGCAATGAGTTTCTTAGGTTTTTTATTAATGCTATAGTTATTAGTTGCTCTTATAGGTAAGTTTTTTTATCTTAATCTAATCGAATCCTAAACTAACGAGTCACACACTAAGCATAGCAATTATATCAAAGGAGTTTTGATGGAAATTTTT